GAATAGTATTCAAGATCCTCTGTTTTCGATTATCTAATAAATCACTTAATGAAAGTAGATTATCTTTGCGTTCATTTTGAAACTTCCATAATCCCTTCCCGAACCAAACATGAATCTTTCGATTCATTTGGCTCTCACGCTCAATTACTTAGGGTAAATTCTCATAGCTTTTTTTTATGAATGTAATGAGCCTATCCTCTCTTCTTTATTCATAGTCAAAAAAAAATGAAAAATAATGCAAAACCAAAATACTTGGAGGACTCTTCTGACAAAATCAAAAATATGTAATTGTCAGCAAAGTTGTTTCTTTTTTTTTCTTCAGTTCAAATCCAAAAAATTCTTCTTACTTATACATAAGGGATAGGTCGTCGATTCAGCATTGGATAAAAGAAGGAAAATGCCCTTTTTTAGACTAAGCGGTTCAAATCATTTTATCGAGATGAGTGTTCTATATCGATAAAATATTCATTTTCAAACCATCTCTATATTAAATAGTGATAGAAAGAGTACCATGCTGCGTCTAGACTTCAAACGGTTTGCTTTAACCATCTTAACAGCCCCACATTATTGGTTGCTAGAGAATCAAAATGGATTTGCCAATTAATCACGAAATGCTGTGGTTCTTCCATATAATTTCTTAAGAAGTAATTCGCGAGATTATGCACCTTTCTTTCCTAGTTATAACGGAAAAGAGTCCAGCTGATTGGATCCAGCCTATTCTTGAAATAAACAACTCACACACACTCCCTTTCCAAAAAAGATCAATACACCAATCACTACACTTAGATTTATTGGATTTGTTGCTAAAATATCGGTATTAAATCCGAAACTCCCGGCAGATGGCCAGTGGCCCAAAGAAACGAAAGAATCGGTTACATTTTTCATAAAATCTCCTCTTATAGATAGACTAAAAAATCGACCAGAGTTCTTTTTCTACCGCTTTGCCCCTCTTTTTTATTTATTCTTTTTTTGAAATCGAGTCAAAAAATATTCGAGTTATAAAGTATGAACTACCCCCTTGAATTGTTGAAAGACCTCATAAAAAGAATTTCCCTTGGACCACGAACGGGAAGGATGAAAGCGAGTCGGTATGCTAATTCCTCATCTGCAAATCAGCCCTTCCCGTAGGTTATTTTCTCAACCAATAAAGAATTGTAGGAGTAAAATCTTGATCTAATTTGAAAAAGCAAACGACAAGTCCAAGGCCATAAAATAGGAAAAATATGTATTTTTCCTATTTCTAAGATTAAACAATTAAACAAAAGGATTCGCAAATAAAAGTGCTAATGCTACAACCAATCCATAAATCGTTAAAGCTTCCATAAAAGCTAGACTAAGCAATAGAGTACCTCGTATTTTTCCCTCTGCCTCGGGCTGTCTCGCGATACCCTCTACGGCTTGACCCGCAGCAGTCCCTTGACCAACTCCAGGTCCAATAGAAGCAAGCCCTACGGCCAATCCAGCAGCAATAACAGAAGCAGCAGAAATCAGTGGATTCATGATAAGTTCCTCGTACCAACAAAAAGAAATGGTTAATGATACAATCAACCAATGAATTATGACTTAATTATTCCATTGATAGGATTCATCCAGTCGAAGTAACTAAGAACTTCGAATTTAAGTAATAATATTATTGAATCATCAGAACTACTTCGATATCTCTTTTTTCGTTTCTATCCACCGAGTTTTTGTGAATCCATAGAACTTTTGTTCTGCCATTTCTTGGTTCCGAGCTGTTATTTCAATTCTTCCATCTTTTCTTGATTTCATCTCTTTATTCAGCCAATTCACAGCCACAACGATACGAAAGGACTTCTATTGGAATCCAGTAGTAGGGCAAACGAAATAGATCTTTAGTTCATATATAAGTAGTCAATATCTAATATCACATATACATGTCTTTTTTCCATAACGTAAACCATTAGATTCAATCGGATTCGAGAATCAATCCATTTTTTTAGGAATCCCGTTTTTTGTAAATTCTTTTCTGCCTTCCGTTTTCTTTATCATTATTCCAACCGAATACAATCTAAATGGGCAAATCCAATTGATTAGGGCGAATTATTGCATAGAACTATCATTATTTGATTGCTCTAAGTTCATGCAATTTCTTATTTATTAAGATTGATATTGAATATTTTCTTTTGGTCAATTATTGAATAAAATCAACTGTAAAGGAGAATTCTTTCTCCTATTTTTTATTTAATCACACGTCGTAAACATCGATTTGATTCAAATTATGATTTGCCTAAGAAGATTGGCTGACCAATATAATAGAAAGTGAATATTCGTCGAGGAAAGGTAGGATATTAAGTGGACGAAAGGAGAATTTTAGGAAAAAGATCTTTTAGATCTCTTTCCTTTTTTTTACAACTCTCTAATATCGTCATTTTCGATTTTTTTGTTCCTATTGCTTTCTGTCGTATATAGAGTCTTGTATATTTCTATTCCTTAAGTAAATCAGCTTGAGCCGCACATACATTGCTTGGTACTAAGCTAA